AAAATTTTTAAAATTAAAAATGAATATTTGTGAACAGTGTGGATGTCATTTGAAAATGAGTAGTTTCGATAGAATCGAACTTTCGATTGATCCCGGTACTTGGGATCCTATGAACGAAGACATGGTCTCTCTGGATCCCATTGAATTTCATTCGGAGGAGGAACCTTATAAAAATCGTATTGATTCTTATCAAAAAAATACAGGATTAACTGAGGCCGTTCAAACAGGCACAGGCCAACTAAATGGTATTCCCGTAGCAATTGGAGTTATGGATTTTCAGTTTATGGGGGGTAGTATGGGATCTGTAGTGGGCGAAAAAATCACACGTTTGGCCGAGTATGCTACCAATCAATTTTTACCTCTTATTATAGTGTGTGCTTCCGGAGGAGCACGCATGCAAGAAGGAAGTTTGAGCTTGATGCAAATGGCTAAAATATCTTCTGCTTTATATGATTATCAATCAAATAAAAAGTTATTTTATGTATCAATCCTTACATCCCCTACCACAGGTGGGGTGACGGCCAGTTTTGGTATGTTGGGAGATATCATTATTGCCGAACCCAATGCTTACATTGCATTTGCGGGTAAAAGAGTAATTGAACAAACATTGAATAAGACAGTACCTGAGGATTCACAAGTGGCTGAATATTTATTCCATAAGGGCTTATTCGATCCAATCGTACCACGTAATCCTTTAAAGGGCGTTCTGGGTGAGTTATTTCGGCTACATGCTTTCTTTCCTTTGAATCAAAATTAGATCAAGTAGAGCCTTAGAGTCTTAATTTAATAAGAGTATTAATTTATTAAAACTTAATAAAATTTTTTATGTGTGGTGATCAAGTAGTTATTTAATTTATAGGAATCAAAGTAAAAATACGAAGAATGGATTTTTTCTTTGGTAACATAAGATTTAATTGTAGAAAGAATCATCCAGATCATCTTTTTATCGATATTCCTGGTTACTAACCAGGAAATCCCTATTAAACAAAATAAAAGAGTGAATTCTTTCTTCCGTGAAATTGGTTAACAGGGTCTTGCATCTTTCTATATCTCCCCAAAATCACCCCCCCCCCCCCCACTAAAAATCCTTTTTGTTGGGTCGTATTATTATAATGAATTCTTTGAGAATTTGTAATAAATCCTTTCTTTAGTAAATTTTATAAAATTATTAAATTTATAAGACAAGAACAAGATAATAACTAATAATACGAATAATATAAAGGGTGGATTATCATACATATATTTCATGTAGAAACATGTAGAAAGATTTATAGGTCCATTTATTTACATATTTATTGGATTTTATTAATTAATATATATTTATTAAAACATATACTTATATACTCCCTATTAAGTATATATACTCACTTAGGTATACTTAGTATAATATAACAATTATATATGAATTATAATATATCTTTATAACAATATAAGGATAAGGTTAAAATATTAATATAAAACAATAAATATAACAATAAATAACAGGTACAAATATTAAATCGAGGTACCCATTCTATGATAACTCTCAACAGCTTCCCCTCAATTTTTGTGCCTTTAGTGGGCTTAGTATTTCCGGCAATTGCAATGGCTTCTTTATCTCTTTATGTTCAAAAAAACAAGATTTTTTAGATACAATAAGGACGAATCTTTTTTTTTCAAGACTTACTTGGATCATAACACGGATATCTATTTAGTAGAATATGGTATAACATGTGGCTTCCTTCGGGCATAAGCTCTTATGTATGTATAAACATGATATTATGGGTAAATGAATTATAACTATTTTCAAATAGATCGGGATCGGGGAGAATTTCTGAAATGTAAAGTCAATATATCTATATGTATTCGGAAATCATGTGAAAGGGATGTTACTATTTTAGTTTGGATCTAAGAAATTCGATGAATTACCCCTAAACGTTCACATCATAATAGTGCTGGTTGATGAGAGTTACTTCGGAAACAAAAAAAGTAAAATAAAATTTATTTTTGTTATTCTCCCAATTCCAATAAAATGCAACTAGGTCTAGTTATAGTATGAGTTGGCGATCAGAACGTATATGGATAGAACTTATAGCGGGGTCTCGAAAAACAAGTAATTTCTGCTGGGCCTTTATTCTTTTTTTAGGTTCATTAGGGTTTTTATTGGTTGGAACGTCCAGTTATTTTGGTAGGAATTTTATATCTTTATTTCCTTCTCAGCAAATAATTTTTTTTCCACAAGGGATCGTGATGTCTTTCTATGGGATCGCAGGTCTTTTTATTAGCTCTTATTTGTGGTGCACAATTTCGTGGAATGTAGGTAGTGGTTATGATCGATTCGATATAAAAGAGGGCGTAGTGTGTATTTTTCGTTGGGGATTTCCTGGAAAAAATCGTCGCATATTCCTCCGATTCCTTATGAAAGACATTCAGTCCATCAGAATAGAAATTAAAGAAGGTATTTATGCTCGTCGTGTCCTTTATATGGAAATCAAAGGCCAGGGGGCCATTCCCTTGACTCGTACTGATGAGAATTTGACTCCACGAGAAATTGAGCAAAAAGCTGCTGAATTGGCCTATTTCTTGCGTGTACCAATTGAAGTATTTTGAAAAAAGGAACTGAAGAATGAATACTTTGCAAGAGAGAAAAAACTCAAGAATCCTCGTTTTTTTATATAGCATAACTTGACTGAAGTTTCTTCAGAACGCTTATTCGAGCCAAAGCAAACGTTACGAAATAATTCTAAAACAAAATAGTTTGTGTCCACAATTTTTTTTATGCGTATGTAAACCCACTTAACTCAATTCAGTAACAAATCTAAATACTAGATTCATCATATATTAAAACAAAACATTTCATAATAAATCATAATATAATAAAGTAAAGAATTTTTTTTTTTAGAAATATTTGATATTTTGATAGAACGGGAGTTCTTTCGTCTCGCAATCCGACTACTATTAATTTGAAGTGGGCTTTTTCTTATTCTATTTCTGTATTCTTTCTAAATTCAAGGACTAACCACTGTACTGAATCACAAAAAAAAAATCGGAAATAGATTCATGGGCTCGATAACTTGTAATAGAACTTATGCTTGATAGAAATATTAGTATCGTATAGAGTCGACGAACGAGGTGCGTTCAGTAAAAATTAAAAAATTCACAGACGAAAAAATGGCAAAAAAGAAAGTATTAATTTCCCTTCTATATCTTGCATCTATAGTATTTTTGCCTTGGTGGATCTCTCTCTCATTTAATAAAAGTCTGGAATCTTGGGTTACTAATTGGTGGAATACTAGGCAATCCGAAATCTTTTTGAATGATATTCAAGAAAAGAGTATTCTAAAAAAATTCATAGACTTAGAGGAACTCCTACGTTTGGACGAAATGTTAAAGGAATACCCGGAAGCACATTTACAAAAGCCTCGCATCGAAATCTACAAAGAAACGATCCGATTGATCAAGATGCACAATGAGGATCGCACGCATACAATTTTACACTTCTCGACAAATATAATATGTTTCGTTATTCTAAGTGGTTATTCTATTATAGGTAATGAAGAACTTGTTATTCTTAACTCTTGGGTTCAAGAATTCCTATATAACTTAAGCGACACAATAAAAGCTTTTTCTATTCTTTTATTAACTGATTTATGTATAGGATTCCATTCGCCCCACGGTTGGGAACTAATGATTGGCTCTGTCTACAAAGATTTTGGATTTGCTCATAATGATCAAATTATATCCGGTCTTGTTTCTACTTTTCCAGTCATTTTAGATACAATTTTTAAATATTGGATCTTTCGTTATTTAAATCGTGTATCTCCTTCACTTGTAGTGATTTATCATTCAATGAATGACTGAAAAATGATCGAACGATCCAATTATAATATTTGTTACTTTGTGGATAAGCAAAACATTCAAAATTGTACTTATTCTTTCTACCCATCCAAGGGATTCCTCCAATATTCCAGTAAAATTATTTATATTTAAGTAAATAGCAAAATTATAGATAGGGAACTATACTAGCGACCTGCCTAATTTTATTGTATAAATTTTCGGGATCAATGATTGGACCATGCAAACTAAAAATACCTTTTCTTGGATAAAGAAAGAGATTACTCGATACATTTCCGTATCGCTCATGATATATATAATAACTCAGGCACCCCTTTCAAATGCATATCCCATTTTTGCACAGCAGGGTTATGAAAATCCACGAGAAGCGACTGGCCGTATTGTATGTGCCAATTGCCATTTAGCTAATAAACCCGTGGATATCGAGGTTCCACAAGCGGTACTTCCTGATACTGTATTTGAAGCAGTTGTTCGAATTCCTTATGATCTGCAACTGAAACAAGTTCTTGCTAATGGTAAAAAAGGAGCTTTGAATGTAGGGGCTGTTCTTATTTTACCCGAGGGGTTTGAATTAGCCCCTCCCGATCGTATTTTGCCCGAGATTAAAGAAAAGATAGGAAATCTGTCTTTTCAGAGCTATCGCCCCACTAAAAAAAATATTCTTGTGATAGGTCCTGTTCCTGGTCAGAAATATAGTGAAATCACCTTTCCTATTCTTTCCCCGGACCCCGCTACTAAGAAAGATGTTCACTTCTTAAAATATCCCATATACGTAGGCGGGAACAGGGGAAGGGGTCAGATTTATCCCGACGGGAGCAAGAGTAACAATAATGTTTATAATGCTACAGCAGCAGGTATAGTAAGCAAAATCATACGAAAAGAAAAAGGGGGGTACGAAATAACCATAGCGGGTGCATCGGATGGACGTCAAGTGGTTGATATTATCCCTCCAGGACCGGAACTTCTTGTTTCAGAGGGGGAATCCATCCAACTTGATCAACCATTAACGAGTAATCCTAATGTGGGTGGATTTGGTCAGGGGGATGCGGAAATAGTACTTCAAGATCCATTACGTGTCCAAGGTCTTTTGCTATTCTTGGCATCTGTTATTTTGGCACAAATCTTTTTGGTTCTTAAAAAGAAACAGTTTGAGAAGGTTCAATTGT